TGATCATAGAAAAGATTCTCTTCAAACGAACCGGCCTATCTTCTGTATGGGGCTTACGCGGTGGTTGGAACAAAGACACATTTTTTTGTTGTGAATTCAAATGTGGCAGATAGATAAGGACATATATCTGCAAGGCCCGATCAATAGTTCAAGTCACACACTCCCATAATCCATTTTATCTTCGGAAAATTCACTTCAACTATGAGTGTCAAAAAAATAATACATTTTTGTAGAGTTGAAGAGAAATATCCCAATACATGTCTTATTTTTTTTTTCAATAATCCATATTTGTAGCAATGAAATACTAGTGTTCCTACCCCAAGTGATAGATGATTGATTACACGATGGTATATATTCTTTATAAAGGACCAGAAATACCTTGCTTACGTATCATTGGGAAGTGCATTAACATAAATACGGCGGTAAGAAGAGGTAATACAAAAGTGTGTAAACTATAAAAACGAGTCAAAGTGGATTGTCCTACACTAGCACTTCCGCGTAATAACTCTACCAGAGGCGAGCCTATTACAGGAATAGCGTCTGGTACGCCTGTTACAATTTTTACTGCCCAATAACCAATTTGGTCCCGAGGTAAGGAATAACCAGTTACACCAAAAGATGCGGTCAATACACCCAAAACCACACCTGTAACCCAAGTCAATTCACGAGGTTTTTTAAAGCCGCCGGTGAGATACACGCGAAATACGTGCAGGATCATCATTAGGACCATCATACTTGCCGACCATCGATGAACTGATCGGATTAACCAACCAAAATTAGCTTCAGTCATTATATATTGAACAGAAGCAAAGGCCTCCGTAACGGTCGGACGATAATAAAAAGTCATAGCAAACCCGGTAGCTACTTGTACTAAAAAACAAGTAAGCGTAATTCCCCCTAGACAATAAAATATGTTGACGTGAGGAGGAACATATTTACTAGTTATATCATCGGCAATTGCCTGAATCTCAAGACGTTCTTCGAACCAATCATAGATTTTATTGAGATAGGTAAATCAAGGGGACCCCCCCGGAGAACCGTATATGAAAATTTCATCTCGTACGGCTCAAACAGAAACACCCAAATACTAGTTCTAACGGATGTGTGTAATATAAAGTTTGAAATTTATTAATTCTATGATTTATGATTCAATTTTTTTTTGAAGATACTAAAGAATAAAAATCCGAAAGCTCTTCTTTGTGGTTATAATGCCAAAAAATCAAGTCGGCTCATTCGTCTATATATTGATCGTTATAGGCCTCTTGAATCTTCTATTTACCTATTTTCTTTGGTGTTATTTATGTGTAATGCGGCTTTACTGCTGTTTTCTTTATTATTGATAGGAATTCTCTTGTTAAGACCCTATGAATTGATTAAAACCTCAGATTCATACTAAAACCACGATGATTCAATAAAACCCTTTCAAACTAAGTCTAAGTCCCAAAATTCCCTGAGTAAGAACCATTGGATCATCACTTATTCAATGAATAGATATAATGACTAAAAATCCAAACCAAAGAAACCTTTGTTTTGTCCTTTGATCAAAATAAGCATAAACGAAAGTTTGAAAGAATAAAAATATTTCTATTTATAACTTCTAACTCTTTGAAAAAATTTTTTGAAGTCCGGACACGAGGTCTGACTATTAAGTATGAATCATAGTTCTAATAGTAATCTATTTCATATATTCCGTGCTCCAGATACTAGAATGAATATCCGACGAAGTAAAACCATCTCTATCAAGATGACAGACCCATTCTCTGTACTATCCATAGGATCATTTATACCAAGTCACACACTCATATTCCGGAAATACAGAAACAAAGAAATTCCACGGTCAAACTACCAAAATAGAATGGGATAAAAATCAGAAACCTAAACGCTTCACTTTGTATTGAAAAAGCCAGTTAATGGTTCTTGTGAATCTAATTCATTGAAATGCCATCCAGTAAAATGGAAGAATTATAAATCTCCAAAATAATAGATAGGAATATCGCGAATAGAGCCATTGCGAGACCCATCAAAGGAGTAGTTCCCCACCCAGGAGCTACTTTACCATATTCTGAATTCAATGGTTTCAATAAACTCCCCGCATTAGTTCGTTTTGGGCGGCCAGATCTAGAACTACCTTCAACGGTTTGTGTAGCCATAATATTTTATATTCAGTAAGATCTGTTGACTTTGTATACCATTCCGTTGTAAATAAATGATCTTATCATAGATCCATTGTGGTCTTAAAACTTTATAATGTCTTAAAACTATATAATCATGGAAACAGCAACCCTAGTTGCCATCTTTTTATCTGGTTTACTTGTAAGTTTTACTGGGTACGCCTTATATACTGCTTTTGGGCAACCCTCTCAACAACTAAGAGATCCATTCGAGGAACACGGGGACTAGTTGAAGTACGGATCCTCCCAATATTGGGAGGATCCGTACTTCAATTGAGATAATGACAAATCATTTCACCTTTTTAGTTGGAACTTTAGGCGGGTCTCGA